TATATGTATGTCTGCTAATAAAGCAGAAAGAGTAATTGAAATTGATCAGATTTGTGGACGTTTATATGAAGAAAGACGTATGAGACTCGAACTTATGCCTTATCGAGTGGGTTATCCAATTTTTAAATTGGTTTATTCTGCAGCAACAAATGCTATTCACAATGTCGGTTTAAACGAAGCAAGTTTAATCATTAGCAAAGCAGAAGTCGTGAAGGGGTACTACTGTGAAAAAATTAAAACCTCGAGCTCGAGGGCGTAGTTATCCGATAAAAAGACCCGTTTTTCATATAACTATTGGATTAAAAGATATATCTGTAAAGGAAGTATAAAAAAGGAAGTATAAAGGAGCCAAATACGCCATATTATACTTCAAAGGCAACGTATGGAGAAATAAAAATAAGTAAGTACACGGATATGACGTGTCATGATATATATAGTATTGGGAGATTATGGGACAAAAAATAAATCCACTTGGTTTCAGACTTGGTGCAACCCAAGGTCATCATTCTCTTTGGTTTGCACAACCACAAAATTATTCCGAAGGGCTACAAGAAGATCAAAAAATCCGAGATTGGATCAAGAATTATGTACAAAAAAATATTCAAATATCCTCTGGTGTTGAGGGAATTGCATGCATAAAGATTCAAAAAAGAATCGATTTGATTCAGGTCATAATCTATATGGGATTCCCAAAATTATTACTAGAAGGTAAAGGTGGGCCTCGAAGAATCGAAGAATTGCAGATAGATGTACAAAAAGAAATTAATTGTGTAAACCGAAAACTCAACATTGCTCTTACAAGAATTACAAACCCTTATGGACACCCTAATATTCTCGCCGAATTTATAGCCGGACAATTAAAGAATAGGGTTTCATTTCGAAAAGCAATGAAAAAGGCTATTGAATTAACTGAACAAGCAGGTACAAAAGGAATTCAAGTACAAATTGCAGGACGTATCGACGGAAAAGAGATTGCGCGTGTCGAATGGATCAGAGAGGGTAGAGTTCCTCTACAAACCATTCGAGCTAAAATTGATTATTGTTCCTATGCAGTTGGAACTATCTATGGGGTATTAGGCATCAAAATTTGGATATTTGTAGACGAGGAAGCCTAAGCCTTTATTTGACTTGTCTTTACGTTCTATCGGAAATAAAAAAGCAAAAAATGACAAACTCTTTCATTCTTTTTCTGTTAAATCAAAAAAAAAATGGGCAATTCTATAAGGTTGAATAAAAATTCAATTCATTTTTTTATATTGATATAATTGCTATGCTTAGTGTGTGACTCGTTGGTTTTTGTAGGGTTAGTAGTCAAAAAAACGGACTGGCCCATAGTATGAACTAATAACTATCGAACTAATAACCAACTCACCGCTTCATATTATCTGGATCTAAAGAACTAGTCACGATATGATATATTGATCATATCATTGTAGCAACTGAATTTTTGTTTGCATAAACAAGCAAAAAAAAGAAAAACCAATCTGATTTTAAGTTGTGAAGCAATAACAAAAAGAATGCAGATAAATGGAAGGGTGAGAGAAAGAGAGAAAAAGAATACTAATGCTATATGATTCCAATATGTAAGGTCTCTGAGCGATCTTATAAAGGATAGCGTAATAAAGCATCAATACTAATTTGATTGATCTATAATTCGATGAATTTGTTCATAGAACAAAAAAAGTCAAGAGCCCTGGGTCCACAAAGACTGAGAAAATTGACTCAATAACACATTTCATTTTCATTAGGAGCTCCGCTGTAGAATTCAGGCCTAACCATTAATCGCGAAGCGATGGGAACGACGGAACCCGTGGATGCGGAAGATTCTATTGAAAACGAATCCTAATAATTCATTGGGTAGGATGGCGAAACGAACCCGGGACCAATCCACTTTTATTCTGAGAGGCCATGTCATAGGATAACCCTACAACTGAAATAGATATGGAAAGAGTAAATATTCGCCCGCGAAAGTTTTTATTTTATTGGATTTCTAAATTTTGATAGATCCAATATAATATGATAATAAAAAAGACAAAACAAAATAAATACTCGTTATAATAAAACGAAATTCTATTATTATTATCTATTATCTCTAACTAATCTATAAAATAATTATCTATAACTATAAATAAATAGAAATTGAATACATGTTTAGTTTTTTTTATATAAACTATCAAAACAAGATATACAAATTTCTAATAGATTAGATATTAGATAAAATATCAAAGACTCCCACGATTCAGTATATTATTCATTAAATACATGTATACCATGTTATAATTGTTATTTTTCATTCGCGAGGAGCTGGATGAGAAGAAACTCTCATGTCCGGTTCTGTAGTAGAGATGGAATTGAAATTGAAAAAGAACCATCAACTATAACCCCAAAAGAGCCAGATTCCGTAAACAACATAGAGGAAGAATGAAAGGAATATCTTATCGAGGTAATCGTATTTGCTTTGGTAGATATGCTCTTCAGGCACTTGAACCCGCGTGGATCACGTCTAGACAAATAGAAGCAGGGCGGCGAGCAATGACACGAAACGTACGCCGCGGCGGAAAAATATGGGTACGTATATTTCCAGACAAACCTGTTACAGTAAGACCCGCGGAAACGCGTATGGGTTCCGGTAAAGGATCTCCCGAATATTGGGTAGCTATCGTTAAACCGGGTAGAATACTTTATGAAATGGGTGGAGTAGCAGAAAATGTAGCCAGAAAGGCTATTTCAATAGCGGCATCCAAAATGCCTATACGAACGCAATTCATTATTTCGGGATAAGAATGTATAACCAAAGAAAAGAAATCTTTTGAATGAAAAAAAAAAAACAAAATTATAGGTTTCTTTTTTTTTTTTTGTTTTGGACAAACAATATTTCTTTTTTTACTTAGCCCCTTCGCAGTGAAAGAGCAAATAAAAAAAAATGATATGATTCAACCTCAAACCCACTTAAATGTAGCGGATAACAGCGGGGCCCGACAATTAATGTGTATTCGAATCATAGGAGCTAGTAATCGACGATATGCTCATATTGGTGACGTTATTGTTGCTGTAATCAAGGAAGCAATACCAAATACACCTCTAGAAAAATCCGAAGTGATCAGAGCTGTAATTGTACGTACTTGTAAAGAACTCAAACGTGACAACGGTATGATACTACGATATGATGACAATGCTGCGGTTGTTATTGATCAAGAAGGAAATCCCAAAGGAACTAGAATTTTTGGTGCGATCGCACGGGAATTGAGACAGTTAAATTTCACTAAAATAGTTTCATTAGCACCTGAAGTATTATAAGTCTAATAAAACGGAGACTCTAATGCTATTATAGCATTTGAATAAAATATGAATAGAGTAAACTAGATTAATTAGTAAATTTGTCTCACGCATATATCTTTAACAATTCATAAAATAGAAAGAAAAAAGCATGTTGATTATATCAAAGTTCGGGGGTAACAATAATTTTAATTTATCATGGGTAAAGACACTATTGCTGATATAATAACTTCTATACGCAATGCTGACATGAATAGAAAAGGAACAGTTCGAATACCATCTACTAACATCACCGAAAACCTTGTTAAAATACTGTTAAGAGAAGGTTTTATTGAAAATGTGAGGAAACATCAGGAAAACAACAAATATTTTTTGGTTTTAACCCTACGGCATAGAAGGAATAGGAAAGGTCCATGGAAAACTGTTTTAAATTTAAAACGGATCAGTCGACCCGGTCTACGAATCTATTCTAGTTATCAACGAATTCCTAGAATTTTAGGTGGGATGGGGATTGTAATTCTTTCTACCTCTCGGGGTATAATGACGGACCGAGAGGCCCGACTAGAAGGAATCGGCGGAGAAATTTTGTGTTATATATGGTAAGCTTTCTTATATCCAAATTAAGATATGGAACTTTACTATTTGTGAAAAAAAAAAGATAAAGAACGGGTTTCTATTCTCACTCTCCTCTTACATTAGTTAATACTTCAAGGAGGTTTTACCGCGAATGAAAAAAGAAAACTGGATTCATGAAAGTTTAATTCCTGAATCACTTCCGAATGGTATGCTTCGGATTCATTTAGATAATGAAGATCGGATTCTAGGTTATGGTTCAGGAAGGATTCAACGTAGTTTTATACGTATACCAACGGAAGATAGAGTAAAAATTGAAAGAAGTCATTATGATTCAACCAAAGGGCATATAGTTTCTAGACTCCGAAACAAGGATTCAAACGATTAGGTGGTTTTTTTTTCAACTTCAATATTCCTTTCGGAGGGATACAATTCGAAAGTTTCAAATTTCCAGAAACTAATTTTCTTCAAATAAGTAAATTTGAAATTCAGTTAAGGAATGACAAATATGAAAATAAGGGCCTCCATTCGTAAAATTTGTGAAAAATGTAGACTGATCCGTAGACGGGGACGAATTATAGTAATTTGTTCCAACCCGAGACATAAACAAAGACAAGGATAATCTTTATAAAATAAAAGAGACTCCCTAAGGGACCCAATATACAAATAAAAAAAGCGGAAAAGATCCGTTTTGGCATGAAATGGATATATCCATATACCTCTGACTTATATTTATGAGACGATAAAATATGGCAAAACCCGCACCCAGAATCGGTTCACGTAGGAATGGGCGTATTGGCTTACGTAAGAGTGCGCGTAGAATACCAAAAGGGGTTATTCATGTTCAAGCAAGTTTCAACAATACCATTGTGACTGTTACAGATGTACGAGGCCGGGTAATTTCTTGGTCCTCCGCCGGTACTTGTGGATTCAAGGGTACAAGAAGAGGGACACCCTTTGCGGCACAAACCGCAGCAGGAAATGCTATTCGGACGGTAGTGGATCAAGGTATGCAACGAGCCGAAGTCATGATAAAAGGCCCCGGTCTCGGACGAGATGCAGCATTAAGGGCTATTCGTAGAAGTGGTGTAATATTAAGTTTCATACGGGATGTAACCCCTATGCCACATAATGGCTGTAGGCCCCCTAAA